AACAAAAACTAGAGCAAACATATAATAACGGATTCTAAATTGTAACCAAGCGTCGCCCATTGGTTCTATACCCGATTCATAGCTAGAAAGTTTCTCTGGTCCTTTGTTAATCGGGGCTAAAACTCCGGAAATTAAAAAAGCCAAAATAGGAATAAGACTTGATATTATTAGAAATGCCCAAAAAATATCATATTCGTAAAGCAGAAACATAGACGCACTCCCATGAACGTGGAAAATATACCGAATTGCTCGATTCGAATTGTCAAGTCATCCATAACTGTTTAGTCAAAATAAAAACAAGAATTCATTTTGATCGAATTGACCAGTTTCCTTTGTTTACTTATCCCATTTCAAGACAAAATCCTATTTCGATTATACTTATTTCGATTTTTGTAGTTAGTATAACTTTAGATCTATATCTTATTCTTATACAAATATAAAAATTCTCTTATTTTCACCTCTGTAAAGAAGAAAAGGAATTCAAAATAAATATGAATTCCCCTTGTAATTTGGTTAATTTGGAACTTCTTTTTCTTTATAGATTTCTATTTTTATGAATAGAATCGGTAGTCCTTTGGTTTTTTTTTTCTTAGTGATTTAGAATAATAACAAGCAAGAGACTGGCTAGAAATTTCCATTTCAGAATTTAGAATATCTTGGTGTTGGTATATTCTTTTTTTTAGTATCCTAGCGGAGGGCCTTGAATAGAAAAAAAGAAGACAGACTACCCCTCTCGCTTCGCTAGGTCTAGGTAAGATATATGGCGAGCCTATTTGACATTGTCAATAATGAGACTTACCAAAGATATTACATTTTTTAACTTGTACACAAGCACGACAGGTCCTTTCTAGATCCATTGGGGTTTTTAACAGGGTGACTCGTGTCATGATTTTGACTTCAAAAATTCACGAACATTGGCTATACCAAAGAAAGGGAGTATCAAGAACTCCTTGAATATGAAACTCGCCCCTACCCTCAACCCCAAGATTAATGACAAAAGCTTGCCGTGAGTAAACTTATTCCCATAAGTTTGATTTCGATTAACCAACCCGACAGTTCCAAGCAACAAACAATAATGAAAAAATTATACAATTGCATTTTTTGTATTTTAATTTTCCTTAATCATTTTGTTTTCTATTTTTCATATTATAGGAATACTATATTATAGATTATAGATTATATTATAGATTATAATTACTATATTATAGATTATAGTATTAATAGTATTAATATAGGGCTATACGGACTCGAACCGTAGACCTTCTCGGTAAAACAGATCAAACTTTTTATTATCAAAATGATTTGAACTGTTTCAAAGACCCAACATGCATTTTTTTTTTGCATTGGGCTCTTTCATTAACTGATCAAAATATCAGCTAGTCCGCCATATTTTTTTCTTGATATATAAAGGATAAGTAGATGGCTCCGTGTGCTCTGATTCATTCTTTGGGATGCTGATCCAAGAGCACTACCAAAGTGTTTCAAGGGCAGGGTTATCTTGACGTAGGTCTGCTTCTGGCCTAGATCAACCTAAGTTAAATGAAGTCTCTATCGTTCTGATTACAAAATGAAATTATGAAACTTCATACACCTTAAAGTTCATAGGATGAAAAGAGATTTGTTGAGGTCCTTAGACTCATTATGCCTAGCATTGAATATCCAGTCTATTCACCTTATCAATATATCAAATCCATGATAGGGTCTATTTGGCACCTAAATAGGCACCTAAATCGGACCGAACACTTTGCCAGGCTATTGTTCCCCTAAAGTTATGGGGTAAGGCATGGATTAAGATCACCATTTTTGTGATTGGATTGTATGATGGATTCCCCTGAAAAACATTGGCGCGCGTGTAAACGAGGTGCTCTACCAACTGAGCTATAGCCCTTATTGCTTGTGATACATATTTTATCCTGTAGATAATTTCTTGTCAAGATAACTCAACATCATTGATCTGTTTGAGTGATATTGCTTAAATTAATATTGCTTAAGATTAGTATTGCTTATAAGTAATATGATATTTATAATCCATCCACGGGGTGAGTACCGTTTGGTTCTCTTTGGGATGATAAATGACCTACTTAACTCAGCGGTTAGAGTATTGCTTTCATACGGCGAGAGTCATTGGTTCAAATCCAATAGTAGGTAGAACTTATTAGATACCATCGACTCCAGTATCTAATAAGTTTTTGATCCCCCCTTTTTTATTTTGTGGATTTTGCTTGATTGTATTTGATTCTATTCACTCGACAGAATCCAATCAAATAAAAATAGGGTTCGAAACAGAACTTCTTTAGATTATGTGAGCGTACCAACTAGTTATGTTATGAAATCAACCCGCATTGATAGCCTCTACCCGCGTCCTAGCTCTCCGCAGAGCTAGATTTGCCTCAATTGTTTGTCTCTTTCCTTCCGCTTTTCTCAAATTAGCTTTCGCGATTTCAAGAGTTTGCCGGGCTTCTTGTGGATCAATGTCACTACCCTTCTCCGCATCATTTAC